AGCGCTTTCTTATCATAATAAATAAGCCTGTAAAAAAGAGGATTCTTTTATTTTATAACCCCAATACATCGTGCACACCTATACTATCATATATCATATATAATATGAGAAAATGGTAGATTATGTATGCTTCATTTTAATCAATCTAAAACTAAAATGGCTCCCTCCTTACTGCTCAAAGGAGAAGTAATAGGTAGGGATGACAGGATTTGAACCTGTGACATTTTGTACCCAAAACAAACGCGCTACCAAGCTGCGCTACACCCCTTTCAATTGGCCTACAATGTCATTGTAGAGAATCCCTGTCTTGTTTTCCACACCCTTATTTCATCTATTGATATACAAAAATTATCTTTCCATTTCCTCTTTTTGGTCTCATATCATATAACAACCATATAATGAATAATAAATGAATATTTTTGGCGGGAATTCTCAGGCGGAAAGGGACCTATTTTGCTGTTTTAAGAAAAGGAAAATCTTATCTATCGAATCATTGTACATTTTAATTTGAATTTTGAATTAGGAATTCCGGGTACAAATAAAATATACAAATACAAGTGGTCTTTAACCACACATACATGTGATTATATATGTATTACCATAATGTAATACGATAAAGAAGGAGGATTTAAAATGCGAGATCTAAAAACATATCTTTCCGTAGCACCGGTACTAAGTACTCTCTGGTTCGGTTCTTTAGCGGGTTTATTGATAGAGATCAATCGTTTCTTCCCGGATGCGTTAACATTCCCTTTTTTTTAATTCTAGTTATTGCCGCGGGACGGGGCGAAAAAGATTAGATCGAGATACAATCAAATATCTGTGACTACTCTCTCGCCCCCTTTTTTTTTTAGTTTTTTTTTTAGAATTATATAAGAATTAGATAAAATAAATAAGGAGGGTAGAACGAAAAAAGTGGATTCAACCTCACCGAAACTCGGGTTCAAGCTCCAATTAAATTACTAGTAGAGCGAAAAGAGAAATGTGGCTGGAACAACAGTATCCTACAAGATACTTAAAGAAAATACCGTACTGTGATTCTAAATAGAGTTAGAAATCATTGTATTACTTATTCTTATTATTTACTATTACTATAAATCTATATTGATTTACTATATTGATTGCAATTGATTGCAACGAAATCTTTCAGGATTTGGTTTTGAGTTAGCAACTTTTATTTATTTCTTTTTTTTTTTCATTCCTTTCTTCTTCACTTTTGATCGGAAAATAGAAGAGTTCGGTGAATTAAAAACTCAAAGGAGGTTCATGGCCAAGAGTAAAGATATCCGAGTAACGATTATTTTGGAATGTACCAGTTGTGTTCGAAACGGCGTTAATAAGGAATCAACGGGCATTTCCAGGTATATTACTCAAAAAAATCGACACAATACGCCTAGTCGATTGGAATTGAAGAAATTCTGTCCCTATTGTTACAAACATACAATTCACGGGGAGATAAAGAAATAAATCGAATCAAGTGTTCGTATGTCACCCCTTCCCGAGAATATCAAAATATGACATTAGGTATATAATATATTAAGTATATAATTAGTTATATATATAACGCATATTTTATTTATATATATATATTTATATTATTATTCTATATTATTATATTATTAATATTATTACATATATTTATATTACATATATTTATTATTACATTTATATATATTTAATTACATTTATACATTTATATATATATTCAATTTGAATTTATATATATTTAAATAATAATAAAATAAAATAAACAATAATAATAAAATAAACAAACCAAATCCTATTTATTATATTAATTCTATAATTTGAATTTGATCCGATCAAAATAGGATTTTAGAAATAGAGATAAGGATAGGATTCTTTTTAGAAATAAGGAATAAAGAAACCATGGATAAATCCAAGCGACTCTTTCTTAAATCCAAGCGATCTTTTCGTAGGCGTTTGCCCCCGATCCAATCGGGGGATCGAATTGATTATAGAAACATGAGTTTAATTAGTCGATTTATTAGTGAACAAGGAAAAATATTATCTAGGCGAGTAAATAGACTGACCTTAAAACAACAACGATTAATTACTATTGCTATAAAACAAGCTCGTATTTTATCTTCGTTACCCTTTCTTAATAATGAGAAACAATTTGAAAGAAGCGAGTCGACCGCTAGAACTACTGCTCTTAGAACCAGAAATAAATAGGCTTATCCTTCAATTGACTCAAAATTATCAAACGTAGACTGATGCTTTATTCAAAAAATCTGATAATCAAAATTGTCGTGTCGTAAGAAAAAATAAATAAATAAAAGAATCGAATCCGGTTGGGGAAGAAAAAGAAATTTTTTTTTATTGAGCGTCTTCGCTCATCTTGTTTTGATGACCTTATCAGAATTTTTTTATCATATTAATTTCTACTCTACCTTCCCCGAGTTCATTCTCGAGGGAACCCCATTTCATTTAAAGCATTTCGGTGGATTCCTTACGATCTCCTTATTTTATAATCTCGTTGGAAATCATATAAAAACAATTCCTATTTGAGATAGCTATTTGTGCAAGTATTTTACGATTAAGAAGCAACTGTTTCTTGTACAGATTGTGTATTAATCTACTATAACTATAGGATACCCCCATTCCGCGAATTACTGCATTTATTCGAGTGATCCACAAACGACGAAAATCTCTTTTTTTCCTATCTCTATCCCGATGAGCCGAAACCAAAGCTCTTATTCTTTGTTGAGTAATAGTTCGAGTAAGTCTTGAATGAGCCCCTCGAAAGCTTGATGCAAATAAACGAATTTTTGTTCGACGTCTCCGAGCTATATATCCCCGTTTAATTCTGGTCATTGAATAAAAGAAATTTTGATGAATAACTAATTCTTTCTTTCAGTTATTCTTTTCTAGTCTATTAATAACAAAACGGATTCTTCCAATGTATAAAATAAAAATTCCAATGGCTTTTGCTACTATAACCGTCCCGACCACGATTTTTCCTTTTTTCTAGGCATTTCATTTCGCCTTGAAATAAGAAATTGTATTGATACTAGGTATCAAAAAAAGCATATTAACTAAAATAAAGGAGTAAATAGAAATGGATAAATAAATAGTGGGTTCCATCGTTTCTATGGTTACTTCTTAAACGGTGAGGTCCTCTCTATACACCGGAGCTCGTTCCTTCATTTAATTGCTAACTTGTACAGTTCACACTATTCGGCTCTACTCATAAATTTTCCAGTAATAGATCTTTCACAACGAGATCTATCTTATACAGTAACGGTATGTAAGTATGAGGATTAATTGGGTAGCTGACCCTGTTAGTCCGTTCTTTGCAAGAGTCGAAGCCTAATCTTTTTGCTTTTAAAATAGGATTTTCCCCGCTTAATGGATAAGCATTTGCTACCAATGGGGAATTTTTTCTCATCTTAAATTCCAAGATTGGATTTGCGCCAATGGAAACCATAAATTTCATACACAATAGAAGGATATGGTAGATCTATCTTTTTTAGATAGTCAACGGAAGAACCCCATTCTATTCACTGGTACTGATCGTTGATACTGAAAAAATTGTTTCTTTTTTCTCAGCCCATGATCTGAACAAGTCGCACATACACCCTAGTACATGTTCCTCGGCGCTGAGGACATCCCCGAAGAGCAGGGGATTTCGTGACATTTCTAATTGGCTGTCTTGCATTTCTAATAAGTTGTTTAATAGTTGGCATGCTGAATCATATACATAATAGACTGGTTTAGATCGATCCTAACCAGATGATTATGAATTACTTCTTTTTCTATTTAATTTATATAGATTAATAAAATATTAACCCCTTAAGTTAAGAAGGAAAGGAATAAGAGGGATTAAATCAATCTTAATTAAATTGTGGATTGGTGTTAAATCGTTGCTATTGCTATTTGTTATTTAACCGCTACAAGATCCACAATTCCATGAGCTTGGGCTTCTGTTGCTGACATAAAAACATCTCTTTCCATGTCTTCGGATACAACCCATAAGGGCTTGCCCGTTCTTTGTACATAAACCCTTGTGATGCTTTCGCGAAGTTTCAGTAGTTCTTCCGCTTCCAGGATAAATTCTCCCGTTTGTGCCTCATAAAAAGAACTAGCAGGTTGATGGATCATTACCCTGATGATATAACATAAAAAAAGGTTCTTCTAACTCACATAATGAGGCGAGAAGAATAGCTAAAGAATAATAAGAAAAAAAGATAGAATTGAACAACCGTACAGGCATTTTTTGCGCATTGCATACGGCTTTACAATGGAATTCTCTTTTTTCTTTCATCGAAAAAAGAGAAAATATAAGGTCTATTAGACCCAGATCAATAAATAATCCAATTACCACCCTTCTTTTTTTTCGGAAAAGTTAAAAAATACTATGATGGCCCCGTTGCTTTATATATTTATTTCGTCTGTGATTCAGCAATCCCAAAGTTTCTTTTTTTTTTTTTTGAAAAAAAAGAAAGAAAAAAATAGTCTTTTTTTTTGTACTCTTTTATAACATATTTATAACATAAATATTGTTAATAGCCTCTGGTGCGAAAAGAAAAAAAAGTTTGTGACGCTGAGATGGGCCCACGACAGCTAAGATAAAATTGGAAATGCCCTTTCTCTCATACTACTCTTTCGATACATAATCTAATATTTTATTTTGAAAAAAAAAAGAAATAAAAAAAAATTTCATATCGAATTCGAAGTGCCATGCTATTATTACTTACTAATTCATATTTCATATGGCGAAGGCATAGTCTTCTTTTTTCTTTCCATCAAATAAAAAAAACTCATTGGCGCCGAGCGTGAGGGAATGCTAGACGTTTGGTAATTTCTCCTCCGGCCAGGAGAAAAGATCCCATTGAAGCAGCCAATCCCATGCATATTGTATGCACATCTGGTTGCACAAATTGCATAGTATCATAAATAGCTACTCCGGGTATTACCCATCCGCCAGGAGAGTTTATAAACAAATACAGATCTTTGGCATCATTCTCTATACTGAGATATACCATAAGACCAATAAGTTGATTCGAGATCTCGCTATCAACCTCTTGGCCTAAAAAAAGTAATCTTTCTCGATAAAGTCGGTTGATTAGGATAAAACTGTATCCCTTAGTAGCCGTACAGGCACCTTTTGATGCATACGGTTCAACAAAGATTGCGAAAAAAAATCAATGTGTAGATTCCAGCCATCCTTCGTTTTTCCTAGTGGGCCCTTTCTAACTTCTAATTTCTAATGAAGGGGCTTTTTCTTACATTTTTTAAATAAAATGAAATTCAAAATTAAATTAAAGAAAGATGAGTTTTGGCCCGTTTTCCTATACCTATAATATAGAAAAAATTCGCTAAACTTATCGCACAAACTTTTCATTGATCTATTTTTTTTTTCATTGGGATTCAATCCAAATCACGATGTCATTTTCTTGTTCCTGAATGGGTTTCGTCAATTTTTTATTCAATTTTTTTAGGTTTATGCTCTACTCCGAGTAAAGATCTGCCCGATTTTGATTTGCGCATATAGGACAAATGACCCAATACCACGTCTTTTTGCTATGATTTCATTTACTTTTTTATTTTAATTTAATTCCCTTTTCTTTCATGTTTTCCGCCAAATATTCAACGTATTTCTCATATTATTCGATTGATTAACAGTTTGAAATCGCTCTTATTTATATTTATAATTTAAAAAGAAAAAAAAAATTTATGATTATGATATAGGTGGTAATCATAAATATATTACCAATTGGGTTTTTTCTAAACGGAGCCTGTATACTTCATTTTATCGGTCCAACCAAGCCAACCATAAATCATTCTAATTGAAAATATTAATCTGGATACCCCCCAAAAAAAATGAAATGGATCTCTAATTGCACTTCATTACACTTCACGCTACAAATTTTTGATAATTCAATCAATCTTTTTTGGGCGAAACAGAGGATATCTCGATCGGGCGAGAGAACGGGGGAATCCCATATGACCCAATATATTTGACAAGTCGCACTATACGTCAACCCAAACTGCATCTTCCTCCCCCGGATTTCGAAAAGGAACTCTTGGAACACCAATAGGCATTAAAGGAAGGAAAAAGACTTAAATACTATATTTCACTTTGATGTGGAAGCGTAATAATGGTCTTAATAATATTGGCCTTTATCAGATTTTATACTATCATATTTTATACATAGATAGAATAAGGCCATAAAATAAAGAAAGACGGAACGAATGAAAGAGAATTCTTACGAATAGGTCCTTTGAATGATGAACAAATAGGGATGCATTCATTCATAAAAAATAGGATCAACCCCCATTGCGTATTGATACTTATCGGGTATAGAATAGATCTGCTTCTCTTTTTTCTTCTGAGCCGAATTCTTCCCTTATTACTAATGGAATAGAACAAATATTAATCCTTTCTCCGAAAGAATCCACCGAAAAGGGGAGGTATTCCAATGCAATAAAGTTACATAGTGTCTATTTTTCGTTGATAAAGGGGTATTTCCATGGGTTTGCCTTGGTATCGTGTTCATACTGTCGTATTGAATGATCCCGGTCGCTTGCTTTCTGTTCATATAATGCATACGGCTCTGGTTGCTGGTTGGGCCGGTTCAATGGCTCTATATGAATTAGCCGTTTTTGATCCCTCCGATCCCGTTCTTGATCCAATGTGGAGACAAGGTATGTTCGTTATACCCTTCATGACTCGTTTAGGAATAACCAATTCATGGGGCGGTTGGAGTATTACAGGGGGGACTATAACAAATCCGGGTATTTGGAGTTACGAAGGTGTGGCCGGAGCACATATTGTGTTTTCTGGCTTGTGCTTCTTGGCAGCTATCTGGCATTGGGTATATTGGGATCTAGAAATTTTTTGTGATGAGCGCACAGGAAAACCTTCTTTGGATTTGCCCAAGATTTTTGGAATTCATTTATTTCTCTCAGGAGTGGCTTGCTTTGGCTTTGGCGCATTTCATGTAACAGGATTGTATGGTCCTGGAATATGGGTGTCCGACCCTTATGGACTAACTGGCAAGGTACAACCTGTAAATCCAGCGTGGGGCGTGGAAGGTTTTGATCCTTTTGTTCCGGGAGGAATAGCCTCTCATCATATTGCAGCAGGAACATTGGGCATATTAGCGGGCTTATTCCATCTTAGTGTCCGTCCACCCCAACGTTTATACAAAGGATTACGTATGGGAAATATTGAAACCGTCCTTTCCAGTAGTATAGCTGCTGTCTTTTTTGCAGCTTTTGTTGTTGCTGGAACTATGTGGTATGGTTCAGCAACTACCCCCATCGAATTATTTGGTCCTACTCGTTATCAATGGGATCAAGGATACTTCCAGCAAGAAATATATCGAAGGGTTAGTGCTGGGTTAGCCGAAAATCAAAGTTTATCAGAAGCTTGGTCTAAAATTCCTGAAAAATTAGCTTTTTATGATTACATTGGCAATAATCCGGCAAAAGGAGGATTATTCAGAGCGGGTTCAATGGACAACGGGGATGGAATAGCCGTTGGGTGGTTAGGACACCCTATCTTTAGAGATAAAGAAGGGCGTGAACTTTTTGTACGTCGTATGCCTACTTTTTTTGAAACATTTCCGGTTGTTTTGGTAGACGGAGACGGAATTGTTAGAGCGGATGTCCCTTTTAGAAGGGCAGAATCAAAGTATAGTGTCGAACAAGTAGGTGTAACTGTTGAGTTCTATGGTGGCGAACTCAATGGAGTGAGTTATAGTGATCCTGCTACTGTGAAAAAATATGCTAGACGTGCTCAATTGGGTGAAATTTTTGAATTAGATCGTGCTACTTTGAAATCCGATGGTGTTTTTCGTAGCAGTCCAAGGGGTTGGTTTACTTTTGGGCATGCTTCGTTTGCTTTGCTTTTCTTCTTCGGACACATTTGGCATGGTGCTAGAACCCTGTTCAGAGATGTTTTTGCCGGTATTGATCCAGATTTGGATGCTCAAGTGGAATTTGGAGCATTCCAAAAACTTGGAGATCCAACTACAAGAAGACAAGTAGTCTGATGCAAGATTGCTTTCTTATTTTTCGCTTCTATTTTCTGTTTGTGATTTGACATAGGCTGCTGGAAAAATCTTGGTTAAAATCGCTGCCTTTTCTTTGATTCTTGTTCTTTCTTTATTTTATTCGGGAGATGATTCCAAATAAACAGGTACGGAAGCTATAATTGTAAACCACGATCGAATTTATGGAAGCATTGGTTTATACATTCCTCTTAGTATCTACTCTAGGGATAATTTTTTTCGCTATATTTTTTCGAGAACCGCCTAAAGTTCCAACTAAAAAAATGAAATGATTTTTCATTATCTCAATTGAAGTAATGAGCCTCCCAATATTGGGAGGCTCATTACTTCAATTAGTCCCCGTGTTCCTCGAATGGATCTCTTAATTGTTGAGAGGGTTGCCCAAAGGCAGTATATAAGGCGTACCCAGTAAAACTTACAAGTAAACCAGATATAGAGATGGCGACTAAGGTTGCTGTTTCCATTATTATATAATTTCAAGATCACAATGGATCTATGATAAGATCGTTTATTTACAGCGGAATGATATACAAAGTCAACAGATCTCACTGAATAAAAAATAAGATTTATGGCTACACAAACCGTTGAGGGTAGTTCTAGATCTGGTCCAAGACGAACTGTTGTAGGGGATTTTTTGAAACCATTGAATTCGGAATATGGTAAAGTAGCCCCTGGATGGGGAACGACTCCTTTGATGGGTGTCGCAATGGCTTTATTTGCGATATTCTTATCTATTATTTTGGAGATTTATAATTCTTCCGTTTTACTGGATGGAATTTCACTGAATTAGATTCACAAGAACCACGAAGCCTCGCTTTTCAATACAAAAAGTGAAACTTTTAGTTCTCGGCTTTTTTTTAGCCCATTCTATTTTGGTAGTTCGACCGCGAAATTTATTTGTTTCTGTATTTCCGGAATATGAGTGTGCGACTTGTTATAATTGATCCTATTGATAGTACAGAAAATGGGTCTGTCATCTTGATCGAGATAGTTTTATCCCGTCGGATAGCCATTCTAGTATCTGGAGCACGGAATATATGAAATGGATCACGAAGTATTCGAACTATGATTCATACTTAATATTCAAACCTCGCGGCCGGACTCAAAAAAAATTTTCAAAGAAAGAGTTATATTATTTATAAATCGAAAGATTTTTTCTTCTTTCAAACTCTCATTTAGTTTATGCTTATTTTGATCAAAGGACAAACCTTTCTTTTCTTTGTATTTTTATTTATTATATCTATTCTATTCATTGAATAAGTGATGATCCAATGGTTCTTACTCAAAGAATCTTTGGACTTAGTTTGAAGGTTTTATTGAATCATCGCGGTTCTGGTATGAATCTGAAGTTTCAATTGATTCATAGGGTCTTAACAAGAGAATTCCTATCAAAAATAAAGAAAACAAGAATAAAGCCACATTCCATACAAATAACAAATCAAAGCAAAGAAAAAGAAATAAGTAGGTAAATAGAAGATTCAAGAGGCCTGTAACGATCAACATAAAGACGAATGCGCCGACTTGATTTTTTGGCATTATAATTACAACTACAAAAAAGAGCTTTCGGATTTTTACTCTTTTGTGTCTTCAGATAAAATTGAATGAAAAGATTAAGAAGTTTCAAACTTTCTATTCCATATCCGTTTCAGCTATTATTTGGGTGTTTTTGTTTGAGCTGTACGAGATGAAATTCTCATATACGGTTCTCAGGGGGGGAGTCCTCTTGGTTTACCTATCTCAATAAAGTCTATGATTGGTTCGAAGAACGCCTCGAGATTCAGGCGATTGCAGATGATATAACTAGTAAATACGTTCCTCCTCATGTTAACATATTTTATTGTCTAGGAGGAATTACGCTTACTTGTTTTTTGGTACAAGTAGCTACAGGATTTGCTATGACTTTTTACTATCGTCCAACCGTTACTGAGGCTTTTGCTTCTGTTCAATACATAATGACTGAA